TGCATCTTCAAGGGTCTTATGAGTGGTTAAGTAGCTAGTTTAAGAGCACTAGTAACTTTGTGTCTTAATCTCAATGTTGTAAAGCTAAAGACTTTGACCCCATGATGCACTTTCTCTTGGTTGTAATTAGCTTGCAATTGCTTGGTTTGTCTCTTAGTCGGACCATTGCAATCTTTCAAGTTTAAAAAAGGATGGCCCGTGATTTGTTTTTATCTAGCAAAACATGATGATGATTTCCTCGTGTGTGGTACTACGCGAAGCGAAGTCTTCGAACTGGCCCAGCGGGTTAAAAATCATTTGCCCCGAAAAGCGCCCCTTTCGTGCAAAGCGACGTACAGGGCGTGTGCCTACTGGCACTGAATGGGATGACTGATAATACCACATTACCTTCTTCAGGTCCGTAAAGAAAGCATAGAGCCCTGTGAAAAAATACAACTAACTTCTTTTCGAACGTTAATCACTCGTGAGGTAGAAACCCGTTTCGTGGCTGAAGAGGCCATTTGATTATTAGCAAGACTTAGCGGTAAGGTTCTCCTGGCCCGAGCTAGCGCTTTGAGTCCTTCCGTGAAAGCTTGAAGAAAGAGAGCCATATCTTCTTCTTCTTTCTATGCAATTCAGTGTCATAAATAAGTCAAATGCACGACCGAAATGACAATATTATTTCCGCCTGCAAGAAAGAGCGAAGCAAGGGCACTACCCAATCTTTCCTGCAGGAGAGAGCTATCCGTGATAGATTGAATAATACTTGATAAAAACTTCTGTTCTTTCAACCGCGAGTAGAATCAGCATCGCTTGATTTAGCAGGAGATGATTCTGTATGCGCTGCATCCGCATCACGGCGCTCACGTGTTAAGAGATCGGCTTTCCCATTCTTTCAGTGCCTTCTCGTAAAAGCGCTAGAACCTATTGGCGGAAATATCTTTGCGTAACATTCGTTTGTAAGACACATTGAGATGCTTTAAAACCGTTGTTTCAGAACTTCCTTGCTATGACCTATAGAGTGATTAACGTGCCTTAAACCCTTGTACCGTTTTGGTAGGTTTTGCTGATGCCGGTTATCTCTCTGACCCGCATAAAGGTCGTTCCCAGACAGGTTATGTCTTTACTATGGGCAATATCTTGGAGGTCTACTAAGCAGACCCTTGTCGCTACTTCTTCGAATCATGCAGAGATTATAGCTCTTCACGAGAGTGTTCGTGAATGTGTATGGTTGAGGTCCATAATTACGCATATTCGAAATTCCCCACAGATGTACCTACGTGCATTTATGAGGGCTTGCATTGAACAAATGAAGCAAGGGCGACAACACAACACCGCCGAAATTCTTTTACAATCAGCAACAACAGACACTCCTCAAGATTCAAGCGAATGATCCGAGGACAATGTCGCAGATTTGGTAAACAAATCTCTTGCATTTGAGAAGCATGTGAAGAGCATTGGTTTGATCAAGCTCTCAGATCTCCCATGATTTCGAGAATCAGGGGGAGACGCAGACTTCAGGGGACGTGTACATGTCAACTTCTAAATCTGAGGGCTCGTGGTTGTCCTCATGTCAATTGAGAATCAAGATAACCTTGAGTACCACTATCTTATTCTATCTTCTGTCAGTTGTACAAACCCCCCTTATTATTTACATAGCGAGGGAATTAACTATACGTGAATGCAAGTCAATTAGTCGTTAGGGATTGACATATTAGTCCCGTCTAATCCATAACCAACTATCTATGATTGATGATAGAAAGCATTCTTCAGCGGTTGTACCGTTAACTATCTTATTCATGTAAACGCAGCCGTAGGCGATTCTATATCTGTTTTCGAAGCTTTCTCTCAAGATCCTTGCTATCGAGACGGCTAGTAACCATTTGTGTTGACCGCATTGCGTGCGGGATGTGTCAACCGGGGTCGTATAGATCATTTCTTGTTAGCAAGGCACCGAAGGTGAGGAAAAAATAGCACATTATGGCGCTAAAGATCACTGCCATCTCACGAATTGGATTTGAACCAATCAGGTCGACTTTCCTTTTAGTCGATCGTGATCCCACCCGCCCTCTTTACCTTTAAGAAACAGAAAAAAAAAGAATCAAAAAACAAAGACTTGTCAACCTGTAGTGATTACTCCCGATCCGAAGCACCCCTTTTCCATTCATAGAGAGATCCAATCGTCAAAATCAATAAAAAGGCCATCATGGACCAAGATCCAAACGGATCAATCTTGTTGAGAGGTACTGCCCAAGGAAAGGAAAAGGTTACTTCCGGATCAAGGATAATAAATAAAATTGAAACAAGATAAAATCGTATATCGAAACGACTTCTGGCATCACCGAAAGGATCGAAACCACATTCATAGGCCGACAATTTTTCTGGATAGGTTGAACTATTGGAAGCAAATGGAAAAGGAACACCGAGTGGGATCAAAGAAACTAGCGGACTGATCACTAAATAGATACAAATAGGTGCAAATTCTGACATCACCACAGCCACCTTGGTTCTCTCGCTCCTTGCTCGCGGAGCGGCATACCGGAAAAAAGAAAGAATAAAAAGTCTATTCCTATCAAATCAAGAAAAAATGTTGAACAAACTCCTAGAAGCAATCATCTAATATGTCCCTGATAGCCTTTCCAAGGGCATCCCAGGGCCTTTCGCCGTCCACCACATCATTATCAGGTGCGGCCGGGGGGATTCCCTGTTGAGTAGGTTCCTCTCTTGAGGATGGAAGTGAAGTTCAGTTTTGATGTCGACTCCGCTCTAAGAGCAGTGAAGTTGAATTCGAGTGAAAAGCAGTTAGCTCAGGTAGCTTGAACTATAACTCTTCCTCCCACTAGGGAGAGCGAGGTTTTCAATCCTTTTGACTTGACACCTTTCTTGTCGGAGTGAACGGGGTTGCCTCGTTTCGGGGTTATCTTGTTGAATGCCCGTTGAATCGTATATAACTGATTGTCTAACTGGAAAGACCTCCATACCTACCGATCTGAGTACAGAAATCTTGTGTAAGAAAATGGGTCGTTCTTGTATATGTCCACTAATTTATATATCCCCAAGGAACTCTCATTAGAAGGTCATATCCGAGTCCATAACTTATTTTGTAATAGCCCTTTGACCCTGTTTGCTCTTCCATTTCTTAGTAGGAGTGCTCCTATGTTAGCAGGACATTTCGTGCAAGAACTAGGTTTGAGTTAGTGCACTAACTAGGTTCTTTTTTCTCCCCTAATGGCTCTATCTCTGAGTTCTTATTTCGCTCACTAGGGCAGAGGAGGGCTCCAAGCTATCTTGTTAATGATAAGCCAGAATCCTTTCTTCTATTCTTTATGTAATTTCCTCTACCGTTTGGGAGTGAGTTCGAATTACCTTTGCTTCGCAACCTTCTTCAAGGTTTCGGCCAGGAGAAGGTAGAGCGGATGTAAATGTGCAAACAGCACCTGCCTTTCAAGTTGCACCGGCGAGCGCATCCGATTCGAAAGTCCTTTCCTTCCCGTTCAGTTGCTGAAAGTATAGAGATAAGCTTTCCCCTTTACTTCGTAACCTTATCTATACCTATACCTTGTAACCCAGGTTACGCTCTTCCCCGGTTCCTTCTATTTAGATTCTTTATTCAAGGCGAGAACTCTTTTCTTTCTGAACCTTTCTTCTCGGGACGGATATAGTGGGGTCGGATATCAGGCATCTGCCCTATTCTCTTTCTCTTCAACCTTCCATAGGCGGGACTGAGACTGGGTTTGCCCTACCGCTGCTCCAACCAAATTCTGGTGAATGAGCGCTTTCCTGGGTTCACTAGAAATGCCATCTATCGCACTGGATTTCCTCACTTCATATAGTCGCTTCAAAGTCTTACTAATTCAACTGTCTGCCGCGTGCGTGTGTACTTCATTAGTGTAATCTGGCAACTGAAATACATGGGCTATGGCTATCTTCTATTAGAAGCTATGCCCTTTTTAGAGTTTTTTACAGAATAATAAGGTGTGCTCTTCCTGGATTGCTATTGCAGCTTGGCTTTCTTGTCTGTTATTAACCCAATGTTTTTCCTGTCGCTTTGACTCTTCTCACGAATTGGATTTGAACCAAGAAAGTCTTCCAACTCTGCCTTTTAGGGTAAGATACCCTGGCTTTCACTGTTTTGATGTACGATTCTCAAAGGCTTTCTTCTTTACTGGCTGTAACGTAACAAGCGAAGCACTTACACTCGCTCGATTCCTTCATTTAGAACGCTCTAGAGGAGTAGGACTTGAACCCTCAATGGCTGGACCGACAGCAAAGGAACCTGGTCACTCGCTCGAACCCAGAATCCATAGAGTACTTCACTTCCTCTCTCCCTTACACCCTGACACTAGAGGGCTGTAACGTACTCATACCTTCAAAAGGCGGAAAAGAAAGCAGAAGAAATGGATAGGTATGTAAAAACCTCCGATATCCATGGAACCTTTTACTCCCTAGGGATCACTCCATTCCGAAAAGAAACTCTTACCGACTAGGGAAACCTCGTATAGACATTGTGTCTCGCAAGGAAATTGGCAGCTGGCCTAAAATAACTTGATTGAACTAGCTTGATCACATGAAAAGAAAAAAGCTTTCTCCCTGGCAGGGAAACTGGCACAGCAACATGAGGGGCAGGGACTACCGTTAGCGGGACTGCTACGGGGAAGGACTAGTCGAGATGAAGGGACACTTTCATTGTCTATAAAGGGAAAGGGCAAAGAAACTCCAAGGACTCTGGCTATAGGGATGTGACAGAATTCCCTGCGAGAAATCCTCCCACTGCGGGCTTAACTGGCAGAAGCATTGGATGCCCTTTTTTCTCCAACACTAGATGCGCTTGATCTAGCCGGAACTATATCCGAAAGAAAAGAAAGATATAACTGGCTTACTTGCGGACTTAGCAATGGCCATTAGGAGCACTTCTACAAATATTGATATTGGGAATGCCACTACTGAGACTGGAACTCAAAGGCCTCCAACGGTAACTTCAACTCCAGGTAAGGCGGAAGCACTTTTAGGGCTTAGGACGAGAAAGACATATTTTACACTCGCTTTTGACCTAGAATTAACAGATGGATTGGCCTTGCCTACTTCAATGCCAATGCCTGGTAAACATGTAGAAAAGACAGTTGAGAAGGCCTTTAGGGGCGCTGTTTTCATCCAACTCGAAATATCGTAAGAAAACGCACACAAGATCCCATGTCTTTCTTGGTTGGACCAACCCAACCAGCGATGTCTTACAAGTCTTTCTTCTTTCTTTTTTAGAGCAAGAATCTAACAGTCAAAAGTTTACGATGAGCATCTATTTGAGTCGATCATTTCCAAGATCTAATTCCAGTTTTCAGTTATCTAGTGGTAATGCCTTACAATCAGAAGTAGTACGCTTAAGGGAAGAAAAGTTCTTGGTGGATGCAGGACCTGGGACCCCCAGAATTTGTATGCAAGATGAGCCTACAGGAGTGCCAATCAACCGAGCCGCCAGGTTTGAGAATAAGGTGGGATCCCAGGATGTAGTGGCCGGTGAATCACTGATCAAAGAGCAGATTTTGGAGAGATTCTTCATCGATGTAGTGGCCGGTGACTCAAAGTGCAAAGAGCGAGCAGCCGCCAGGTTTAATTCTTTGGTGGGATCCACAGATGTAGTGGCTGGTGAACCGCTTCTTCTTCTTCCACGAAGATTCAGACAAAGGCTCGCTTGGATGGAACTGAACAAGATTTGGAGAAGGAATAGAAAGGTAAAGGGCTTTATTCTTCAGAAAGTCAAAGGAGGATTTTTAGTAGGCATCGGGGGTTTCATTACTTTTCTTCCATTCCGCCGGATATCGAATGGTCGATTCACCATTTTGAGCATTAACCTCAAAAGGCCGAAGATTGTGGTGTTCTAACAGCGGCAGATCAAACAAGAACTTATTTCTTTCTAGATTAATTTTTTTCAACAACCGATCCTTGTCCGTGCGTGGAAGGAGGAGAGTTGTAGCCGGATCGAACTCCCTTGACTTCTGAAGCGCTTGGACATAGGATTTCCGGCGTAGCGCTTTTCCTCCAACCTATTCCTCAAAAGAGAGGTTCCTCCTCTATCCCTTCAACCTTCTCGGCAGGTGGGATGCCCCATAAGCGCTTTTACCTTTCCTCTTTTACCCATCCATCAATGAAAAAATTTGTTATTACGTATCTAAGGAACTCGACCCCAACTCATCTATCCCGACCGAAGCCCACCATTGAACCTCCAAAAGCAGGACCTGGTGCTCCTGTCTTCTCTTCCCAATGGCAGGAATCACCCTGATAGGAGCATCTGTAGCGGCATCAGTAACGAGGGAAAGAGAGGCGGAAGGCGCCCCTTCCAAACAATGAAAAAAATCCGGGGAACTTCGAAGCTTATGGGGCCTCCTCTTGTAAGCTAGCTCCATTCGATCGATCGCTTCCGTTCGGAATAGATTGGTTGGGAATTTGATGCTCTGCAGTGAAGGTTACGAAGTAATATGAAGAGTGGTAAACTCTGAAAGATGGAAACAGGGGAGTTGGCTGATAAAGATGGACAGTAAGGATCGCGTAATATCAATTTATCGTCCTCGGAAATTCTAAGCTATATGGGGGGCTTGGATGGTGAGCAAAAACAATTGATCAAGAAGTTGGTCAACTTTCGCATGAAAGAAGGTAAAAGAACGAGAGTTCGTGCTATTGTTTATCAAACTTTTCATCGCCCTGAACGCAATGTAATCAAACTTATGGTTGACGCCGTAGAGAATATAAAGCCCATATGCGAAGTGGAAAAAGTAGGAGTAGCTGGTACTATTTATGATGTCCCTGGGATTGTAGCCAGGGATCGTCAACAAACTTTAGCTATTCGTTGGATCCTTGAAGCAGCTTTCAAACGACGTATAAGCTACAGGATAAGCTTAGAGAAATGTTCATTTGATGAGATACTGGATGCTTACCGAAAGAGGGGAATTGCACGTAAGAAAAGGGAGAATCTTCATAGACTGGCTTCCACCAATCGGAGTTTCGCCCATTTCAGATGGTGGTAAAGTGAGACCACATAACGAGCTCTTCAGCAATAGTCTGAAAAATTAACTTCAAAGGGAGGGTAAAAGATTGGAAAGTGTAGAGAGTTTTCGCGGCCGGAGCTTCCTATCTCTCATTCGTTCCGTTCCTCATATCTCCGGTCAATGGACATTAGATACGTGATAACACTTGTGGTTTCGGCGAATCGCCTTCACTCTCGGCAGCCTCTTGGTGTCCCAGGAGACGAATCGAAGAAATTCGGTTAAGAATCAAAGCCTTTAAGGAGTTGGAAAGGGAGGAAAACCAGAAAGATAGCCCATGCGGCTTCCACAGAAACGGATTTATCACAATCCACAAGGTCTTGTCAAGCGAGTTGTCTTAAGAGCAATTGCCGTAGAATCAGACTGCCCAGTGTCCATTACAGATGCCCCTTGATAGAAAGAACCAAAAGAAGCAGCGCTTCTCTTTCTATCATTCCTGCTTTAGACTAAGGCATTCCAGCGTTCATTCGCCAGGCCAATCAATCTTCTGAAAGAGCCCTGCCTCTGGTTTGCCCACTGCATATATTCATTGTCTTCTCTCGGCGGAAAAGGGGCTTCTATAGAGGTCAGAGTCGCGCGTACCCAAATCTGAATAAGTAAATCGGCTCACAAATGGAGGAATCTAAACCTTTCTCTATTTCGAATGTCAAACCTGAATGCAAGCCTAATAGGGAAAGTGCTAAGGTTAATGCCCCATGACGCGAGATAAAAGGACTAAGAGCCTTTATCCCATGGTCAACAATCGGCTTCACTCGCTCAAGTTTTTCATAAATGGAGCGCATCAGTTCTATTGAGAACCAATTCCTCGAGTAAAGGCTTCTACAGCTGGTTGACAAAGAATCCGAAATGCGCCACTTTTCCTGGTAGGAAACGCTAGAATATTGCACTGATCGGAGAGGAATTCTATTTCATTCATTGCCCATCATCGAAAGTCTTTGATTCCTGCTTTAACTAATAGAAAGAGGGGATGAAAAGTTTCTATATCCCACTCTGAAACAAGCCAATAGGTAAGGACTAAGGGTCCGCGGGAAGGCCTTATGAACGAAATAAAGAATCAGTGAAGCCGAGTGACGAAGTAGCTCGCCCGTGAGTGAGAGGCGAACCGTGTAAAAGTAGGGTTCCTAAGCAAGCGAAGGTGGGGAACAGAAGGGTTGGTGCTTATACTCCGACAGGTATTTCCATGGCTAGAAAGGCTTCTTCAATCCAGCCATATCTTACCGACCAGGGGCTTTTGAGCGAGCAAGCCACTTCTCGGCAAGCTACCGTTCTTTCGGGTATTTATCCGCTTTATTGTAATTTGATGGACTTCTTCACTTCTACTTCGTAGCCTCGATCGAAAGCCAACTACAGACAAGTAACAACTTCTTGATACCATTCGCGCGACCTCCCAGACAGCACCCGCTTACCGGGAGAAAGACGAAATAGGATGGGTTTACAGCCCTAGGCAATAGTTAAAAAAGAGCATGTCCCAAGTGAGTTCTGATCGAAGGTGAGCACCAAGTTCCCATCAGGAGCAGAGGCAGTTCTTTCCAGACTTTCTTTCAAGAGTTCTAGTCGCGCCTCTCCACTCTAACAAAGTAGTCCATCTGAAAGAAAACGTGGGTTTTCTATACAAATGGTGCCCATTCGGCCAATGTTGAGTGTCAGGCGAAGCTACCCCCCAGTATCAATGCGACCAGGGAATCGATGGCACGTACCGTTGTCAGTTACCAAGTGATGATCTTAAAGCCCAATCCGCAGCCTAATCACTTCGGCTTGTTCCTTCCTCGCTGGATTTCCAAGGGATCCCACGGTAGTGGGCTATGCCTGGTCTTATTTCTTTCAGAACCTATGATCTCCATTGTTCTGATTTCCCTGCCAGGAAGTGGAGAGCTTGCTAAAAAGCTCCTCGCAACGAGATGGGCTGGGTGTCTGTCTTCGTGCTCATCAACTGGAGAATCTCGTTTCTCTTTTAGTTGATCGACCTCTAATCGATATCTAGGTTCTGAAAGAAAGGCACTGAAAGTGTGCGCCTGCCTCAAAAACTTTATCCCCGTAGCCACGGATAAACGTCTTTGCTTCGCAACCTTCTTGATGATGGTGGGCAAATAAAGTCTTCACTTCGTTCAGAACCGGCCCTTCTTTCACCGTTGCTTCGCAACCTTACATCTGCCAACTTCGATTCGAAATCCCGGAAAACAAGCTCCTGCCAAGTGAGCGACATCAGCTTACGAGCCAGATGATAGATGATGCAATCAACCATACAATACAGTAAATGAATATAAGGGTTTCGGGGTAGAATGTTGAAGGGATACGTACCCAGTAAAAGTTCAGAGCGGAATGAATCGGAATTCAGACAGTTAGAAGGGTTGGAGGTCAGGGTAAAGGTGGAGGCTCAATTACACGAGAATCCCCGCGAGCCCTGGAACTAGCCCTATATTCTTGTGCAACAGGGGAAGCTTGGATGACAGACCATTTCAAAAAAGATACGAAAACCAAGGGTGGGTTCTCAGTCCGGTTGAGCAGATGTGGACGAGCTAAGAGGCCACACCTTCCCCCAACGGTCGTGCTCCCATATACAACCTGTTGTGCTTATACAGTGAAATCTTTTTTTTTCTATCAATAAACAAGGTAGCGGGTGGCCAACCCACCCGGGGACTGGCGAGCCCCGCGGATTCTCTAAAAATCTCTCCGTTTTCTTTGTTTAGGGCTCTCCATAAGCTAATAATGAATGCCGAGATCAAACGACATCATGTACCGCGGTTAGAGGGACCTCTTCTGCCTACTCTTCCCTATTATAGGTTCAATGAAGTGAGTTTCCGCTGCTGCTTTTCACTTGACTGAAGGCACCGAAGGTTATGTTGCCATGGTATTTTTGTGTGGGAAGTGGAATGCGGGCATCTGCGGGTCAAGTTTTGGAGGGAAGGCATCTTTCTCTCCCAATTGCCAAGAGGATTCATCTCGCTGCCTTTCCTATCAAGAGTCATAATAGAATTAGGAAAGAAGAAGACGCGTCAGAAGATACCGATGCCGATGTTTGATGGCATTGTGAGAATACTTGAAAATGTGAGGCATGTTCCGGAATTGAAGAAAAGCTTGATTTAACTTTCGGAGCTTGATTCTCGTGGCAAGGTGGAGTTATTAAAGTCTCCAAAGGCATTTTGGTTGTCATGAAAGGTATTCGGAAACTTGTATAAATTGCTTGGAAGCACGGTTGTTGATGGTGCACAAATGGTGATAGAACATGATGAATTTCCGGTGATTGGGTCACATGAGTGAAAAAGGTATGGAGATCTTGATGAAAAGGGAACTTATTCCACAAGGAATTTTGTGAGCATTGTGTATATGGGAAGCATCATAAGCGAAGCTTCAAGGCCACTAGTAAAGGCATACTTGACTACATTCACTCGGCCCGTCTCGCACTAAATCATGTGGAGGTGCATCATACTTCATATCTTTCATTGATGAGGGTCAAATTCTTGAAGTCAAAGGATGAAGCTTTCATGGCATTCAAGCATTTCAAGACCGAGGTTCTGAAAGAAAAGAAACCGGAAGGTGGATCAAGGTGATTAGAACGTTTGGAATTTGTAAACAAAGTCTTTCTCAAGTATTGCAAGGATGAAGGAATTGTCATGCATAATACCATTGTTCGGAGCCGCTCGAATGAAATGAGAGGGGCAGTCAAACCGCTATAACCTGGTATATACATAATATAGAACCAGCTCACTGTAACAGCTATAGATAACCGGTAGACTTAGCCCATGAGTGGCTATAGGTATCGGATTGAAAGAAAGTTCTACGTACAACATATCTGCGTCCCAGTGACTTCTTGTCTAGAACTAACCCTAAAGGGAACGAAAGCTCATTGATACTAGTTTCTATTTCATTCGAGCACATGTGGGCGTGAAGACTCAAGTTGTGGACATTTTCACACGCACTAGCTCAAATGTGTCCAGAGAAAAACCCCAGATAGAAGAGCCCACTAACTGCTAAGGGGACAGGAAAGTGTCACAGTGACCAGCAATTTGATCTCCGACAATAAGAAGAAAGCACCGCAGCTAGCTCGCCTTGTCCACGGAACTTCTCCTGTTGAGAATCCTATCTTGCTTGACTGCGCTGGCCTTAAAGCATTGATTTGACTTATCCGCTTAAGTGAGAAAAGGAAGTTGATTTAGCTTGAACCTTGAGCCATAGAAGAGGACCTTTCAGAAGGACGACTGGCTTTAGCCCGAATTAACCGAGAGTCAACCTATTTAACCTATTTAAAGGGGGATTCTCCATTTACTGTATCGTATCCTTTTCTTGTGGTGATGGAAATATATATGTAAGATTGTTGTAGAAGTTTCCAGCCTCACAGGCTTTAGATTGGACTATGGAACCGAGCGAAGACCTTTGAGATGGATATACCCCGGGAGAGTCCACTTATGAAATGGATCCGGATTAACCGCTTTCGACTGAGATGTAACCTTCGCCTTTGCTTTTGGTATTCTATGCGGCTTTCTCCAACTCTAATCTCAGGTTTTTCTTTCTCTATGAACTCTATAGATTGATTGATCCACAAAGAGATTGTACCTACTTCAGTATAAGTTTCTCCTTAACCCTATGGCACTTCGTTGCTTGCTCCAGTGAGCTACCTATTTAATGAAAGGGATCTTATTCTCCTTTTTCAGTGTGTGTACACGCTTGAAAGCGGAAAAGATGAACTCAGACTAATAAAAAGGAAACGGAAACTTATCTTCTGTCCCGTGCGTGCAATTTCCCTTCCTGGTGCAACCTAGACCACAGGAGGCTACCAGCCCCTTCCTAAGGATCTGATCTATCTCGTGGGACTCACTCCGGAAGTATAAACATTGAAGCGGTAAGGCTCTCAAATGCGAGCAAACCCGAGAAAACAAACACATACTAGTTCAACTATGAGGACTTCGAAAGAGTACGTACTACGGGTCAGTACTAAAGGCTTCGTTAGCTAGTTCTCCTTTGTAAACCCACCGTATCAACACCAGAACATATTCGAAGCTATTCTGAATGTCGCCACCGGACTAATTGACCGCCCTATCCTATTATCATTCCTATGATTAGATCGCCCACGGGCTAAAACCTTCGCCATCGCCCTAGACTGCTAACAAAGATTCTAACCCTACAGGATCCTACCCTTCTACTAAACCTGACTTCCCGCTTAAGAAGTACTCGATTCCCGTGCGAGCTTTGAGAATCAGTCTACCCCTCTATAACACAATCTTTCTTCTAGTCTTGCTTTCTCAAGCCTATCCTACGTCCGGAATGGGATTGGGTCTTCTTTTTACGTCGAACCGGTAGGCCGGCTTTTGATAGCAACCCCTTGCCTGTAGGAAAAGTGTTCCATTCTTGGGTTCGGAACTTGAACGCATAGTTTTCCCCCGGCAGGCGCTTTTTGCCCTATATAACCCAATTGAGCTAGCCCGCCCCGGAAACTCTTTCTTTCTATTATAGAAGAGAAATGACCATAAGCCCAGACGTCGTTACCGTTTGCCGCTTTCGAGCTTTCGCTAGCTCTGTTGTTAGATTAGATAGGTGTAGTCACCCCTTTAGAATAGAATAGAATAATCTCGATTTGCTTTGTCTTCCGTGCTCGGGCTAAGCCCTTGCCTTGCTTTTCTCCCGTCACCTCCGGCTATCTGCCTTTCCGACCGGTAGTGGGGACAGCTGACCACCACTTACCGCTTAGACGAAGACTTTCTGGAAGGCTTCAGCCTATGTAAGAAAAGCATTTAAGCTGACTGGGGCTCTTGTGGAGCTTGCCTACATACCTTCCTAGCTTGGACAGGATAAAGTCAGATGTAGTTCTAATAGGATTCAATCCAGCCCGGGGCTAACCTGTTTACCGGATCTTTAGAGGTCTGCCCGTCCCTCAAACACTTTAGTGGACGGACTTATGTCAGGTCAGAAACTAACTCTAAAATCAACTTTCACCTATTTTAAATTAAATTCACTGCTAAAGGATCTTCTGAACGCATTTCCTGAAAGTAGACGACAAGTTTTAAATCTTAATGCAGGAAAATTTCCTTTTTTCATATACGGAGAGTGTAATTTTTTAATGCGTTCTTAATTCGCTTATAATATATAGTCTTTTTTATATTATTATGTTTCAACATCTGTTTCTTTATTGCTGTGAAGCTTATAGGTTGGGGTTTAGAGTCCGTGGTAAAGGCGATACGTCGCCAGTCATTGCGAGAATTTAAAATCCTATCGTCCGAAAATCCATCGGAACGGAGAGCATCCTCGAGTTCGCGATCGCACTTTAATTGTAAAGTTACCAAGTTCTCGCGCTCAGTATCAGAAAGAGTTTTTTTATAAACATTATGTTCAATTAAGTGTTCTAACTCACTCTCTAACTCTATGCGGCGCTGGGTGTCAGAAAGTAATGGAACCTCCGCCGACAACGAAGGCGAGCCCCTCCGCTCACCCTGGTGGGAGCTTTCGCCTTCGAGCGGGTACGAAAAAAGGCCAAAATTCTCAGAGGGGCCGGGAGGTGTAGGTGTACCAGGACCTCCAGCCATTCCCCCCGGATAGAATTGAGCAACCGCCCGGGATAGGTCCTCCATAAAGACATATCCCAGTTTGACGGCTACGCTCGCCAGAAGAAGAGAAAAGAGCGCTCTCCCAATACAAAATACAACGCTTTGAACTCTTGTCGGAATCTTCCTAAACCCGGGTATCCGACATAAGAACCGTAAAATAGTCTTATTGTCGAAAAAGACAAGAATCAGAGACACGGAACCAAAGATCACAGAAAATAAGTTCATGAGACGAGGCATTTGAGTCATTTTTGCTTTGTATTTCTTAGTTTTTGTTTCGAAATAAACATAGATTTATCCCACGAGGGAAAGGACGATTTCCACATGAAGGACCCGCTACTTAGAACGGGACATGATGGAGAGCCCTGAACGGAACGAGACCCACTGAACACCAACCCAATCTCGATGAAAAAAAGAGAATAAAAAGACCGCCGAGAAAGCTTTTTTTTTTTGACTCAACTCGGCCTCGAATCAAAAGTCTTTCTCCTTTCGCTACGATCTTTCTTCTCTTATGAAATTTCGAGATCAAAAGAGCGCTCCTAAAAGCAGCCTTTCTCTTATCCGCCAAAGGCTCTTATTATTATTTTTTTAGAATAAATATAGGAAGGAGATCTTACTTCTTCTAAGGAGATGAGCTACCTAGTTGTATATGCGGGTCTCGATAATGGAAGAGAGAAGAGAGGAAAGAGACAGAGGAGTACGCGAAAAGAAAGAGGGAGAAGAGAGCTATTCAAGGCTACTCAACTCGATGGGGAAGGGCTTGCTTGTGGCGAGCGGCTGCCAGTGACTCGAGGTTCTGAAAGAAAGAACTCTCGGATAATTCAGCTCTGGGGTATATCTCTTATCTGCTGTTCACGAATCCGTTTTCAGGTTTGTTTTCAGGGTCTTTTCTCTTTCAGTTGCTGCTCCAATGAAACCTAGGAAGGAAAACCCTCGATGGCTTACTAAGCTTATAAAGGCAAGTCTGACTTCCTTCTTTTGCCTTCAAGGAGAGAGTCTTGAAAGAAAGGTGTCAAGCTCCTTCTGCGCCGCTACTACTCATTTTTTTGTTCTATCTTCCTAGTGAGTTGAGCCGGGGCAATCAAGCCTTTGAAACTAATGAAAATCGAACTAACAATCAACTAGCCAATCCAGCTGACATTGAAAGCAGATGTCATAAATATGGAAAGCGAGTGAGGGAATGGACTCCTCTAGCTCATTATCCCATTCTATCCCTGTCACCCGACAGTGCCTTCGCTCTCCCCTTTGGGTTTGTTGATGGGTTGGTATGCTAGTTGTGTATGTTTTTATCTTTTCGGAGAAGCGGAATGGCAAGAAGCAGAGAAAAAGACAATGAAAAACCGAAGGAAGGTTGATTCGAAAGCTGTCATGTAAGATTACAAAGAGGACTGCTACCGTAACTGCTTGACTAAGTCCTCGGTAGAACTCTTCCTTTCCACTCCTGACATCCGCTCTGAAACAAGCTTGGTGTATGGCGCACCGCAATCAACGGATGTGAGTGAATGCATTGGCCGATTCTCATGCCTAATGTCTAAGCCGGAGGCCCCTCCTGACAACTGTATTTGAGTCCGTTCACTCCTCACTCTCCTAACGCGGGGTAAGTTATTATTGATATCCGACTGCCGGTGTCGGTACCTACGACTGTGGAATGCTTTTTTTATGTTATTAAAAGAGGAACTCAAAGTCTAGTTTGACTTCAGCCATAGTGGACAGGAGAAGCAAAGAAGAGTGAAGGCGAAGTGCACCTGATCTTGCCAGATCCAACTTAAATTGGCCCCGAGAGTTCCTCCTCTTCTTTCTGAGATCAACTCGGTCTGTGATTATAGCTTATATTTTAATATAAGCGATAGCCCTCCTCAATGGAATCAATCCATCCTTTCTCTCTTCTTTCTTATCCGACCGGGCTACCTCCGGAAACGAACGGTAGGGATCTTTCTTTTCTTTCTTTTTAGTCACGATCAGAAGATAGTAGGGCTGTTATAGAATTATCTTCTTCCTCATCAACCTATAGCCCTGTCTGAAATCAAAGCTAGGGTTACGGAAGGGTGGAACTTGACTTCTTCCTTTGCTTAGGGAATAGGTTGGGTTAAGTATGGGGGTACGGCTGAACCGGAAGGAGATATCTAAGAAAAGCCTTCGATAAGGAGCGAAGCCACTCGAACGAATGTGAGAGGAGCGAAAGTCTGTGATCGAATTTCACCGACAGAGATGAGGTCAGGTGCTCCCGGGATGGCTAACATAAAGGAGAGAGGGGCGACAGCCGCGAGGCACTTTTGCTTTGATTTTCTTGTTTCGGGAGATGGGCTTTCGTATTAGTTGGGTTTGATTCTACCGAGGCAATGTTCAGGAAATTGGGCTTCCTTTTTCTAAGTTTTGAATATATCTTTGGTCACTTTCTTTGTTTGTGCAAGTAATCTGATTTTGCTTCGAGCACAGGGCTTCACAAGTCAAGTAACGGATCCCATTACTGTAGGGCTTCCCGCCCAAATGCTCCAATAGAGCTCTTCCCGCCTTCCAGATACTAGTGAAAACTTGTTTTATAGGTTGGTTGGAATGGGGGGTTGCTCCTATCTTGACTCGATGCTTGGTCACTAGCAGACTTGTCCCTCCGCGGATTCGTAGACCCACTAAAGTCAAGATAGGTCAAAGAAAGGACTATCTCCGGTGGATCTTTTAACTTCAGTCTGTGGTCGTAGAGAAGGTAAATAGCCTCATTTCGGGGCTGGGGAGAAAGGAGAAGCGGCAGTGTCGGTAAAGCCGCAAGTCCTAATCGTAGCACATAGGCCGTTGAAGAAATTCGGTAAGCCTTGGTAAGCCGCCTTGTACGGGCGGAAAGCATTTATCGTATAGTAGTAATAGTTATACCCCTCGTTCCTACTTGAGTCGGCTAGTCCCGTCCCGGGAAGCTAAGAACCGTCATAGCCCAAAGGTGCGAATTCAAAAATGTCTTCAAAGAAAGAAGACTAGGGACTCTCAATAACGGGGAATAAAGACTCAGAGTGGTTCTCTGTCTGTGCCCCTTTTTCCAGCCATGTAGGTTTTCTTGAAGCACAAGCCATTCTAAGAGCGCCATTCAAGCGGCTAAAGACTGTTGGGAGAGTCCAGGGCGGTCCGGCGACCATTGCCCCTTTTGGATGTAGCTATTTCCTTACATATAGAGGAATCGAGGGGATTCGTATACACCCAGAAGCTCGCAAGACCCACGGCGCCTTGCTACAATAACGAGTGGCTAGTTCGTTGGGGGATACCCGTCTACTTCGCTTCACCAAGCAGACCCCACGTACTTTAATTGTCCGTCTGCTACTACGAACCCGACCCATAGGCCCATACCTTTCTCGACCGAAGCCATAAGTAGTAGTTTAACGCTTGATCGAAGCGGCAGTTACCAGGCCGGGCAGAAGGACGCAAAAAGCCAAATGTTACAGGGGCTTGGGATGCCTCACCGTTCAGGAACAGGATGAGGCAGAAGCACTTGCTCTGAGAAAGAGAGAAGTGTTATAAATAAAGAAAGCTCTTTCAAGCTCATGTAATAGCAGCAAAGGGCAGCCCTTATATTAGAGAAAAGTTTGAGAAAGGGGCACTCATGACAGCAAGAAAAGGTGATCCCCGAGCCTAGAAAAAGAGTTAAGAGTTCACTTGCTTCTCCACCTACGCGTTTATTCCCAGTTCGATCGTGGCTCGGAGAGCTACTTGATGGGTTAGCGTCTTCCTGTCTTTCCTGCTATTCCAACAACGGCTTGGGTTAGCGTCTTCCTGGATAGCTTTCTTTCACTCTTTCACGGCCCGGCCGAGCAACAATAGGAAGTGCTTTCTTAGCATAAAAAAAAGCAAGCTTTCAAACCCTCACTGTGGTGGGTATGGTCTGGACCTATAGAAGATCTTTTCAACAGGAATTTTTCCAAAAAGATTGGAAGCTTTAGCGGATGTGCCTGCCTATGATTGATCTTTCTTACGGTGAAACCCGCTTGGTTTACTTGGTTTCACTTCCTACTTGCTAACTCCGAGTTTGCAAAATAGGGAATACCTTAGTTCATTCCTTCCTCAGGGCATTTAGGAATGTATGGATGGGGATACTTCTTTGTTTGAGCTACCCTTGCTTTCGAGTTAGCTACTAGCTTGTTTCGGGGACTGGACTGGCTTGGTTTAACTCCGTGCTTAGCTGGATTGGTTTAAGAATTCGATTCTACACTCATCGCGTACCTTCTTTGTTACACTCAGGGAGATACCTACTTTCATCGTTAGATCGAGTTCTGCCTACTCGACTAATACCAGCTATCATTTCTTAGTCTTGGAGGAGTGTTGAGTTGTGACAAGCTATATGGCTGTGACATGGAGCCACTCAAATTCGGTAAGTGAATCCAACCCGAAAGCGGTCCCAAGCCTCCTTCATCATTAACATCTCTCTTTCTCATTCCCCGCTTGACATCTTTGTCTCTCAATGGTGCTCCGCGCATTCTGGAGATTTTTGTTAAGCATTCACTTAGAGATGTCGTCTTCCTCCCGATAAGAAGCTATCGGCTTTTGCTACGGTACGGGTTTTTCGGGAAAAATAATTGGCCCGGAGAGTCTTTTACCTCTAGCCACTGAACCACCGCCCTTACGTTTACATAATAGGAGGGAGGCACCCGGGACAGAACAATCATGCTTTGGTCTTTTGTGACGGGCTCCCTTTATCACGACCGAAGCCTTTCATATCGGCTTCTGGGGCTTGGTTTGTTTTTGATGGAAAGGGGCAAGGGACAGAGGAGTCCACTAGCCTGTCTTTCCGGCCTCACTTGATCGGGCTGTATTTCCTGACCTGACTGACCTCTCGGGTTACCACTGGACTGTGAGGGCTGCTTACAGCTCCAAACCAAAGAGGAATCCTTTGGCATGCAAGCCGATGCTTTGATTGCATGGACCACTTGGTGGGGCTGCTGCTTACCGAAGCCTCTTTTCTGACTTTTTCAGTTTGGTTAAGGTCGACGAAAGCCCTTTCTTGTGTCTGACCTTTCTCCGAATGCGCAAAACTAAGACTTTATAGCGAAGTCCAATGACATTGATCCGCAAGTAAACTACCGGAAGAACTCCCCGTGGTATGTTCCTATGGTTGAAAACTGGAAGATGAGAATAGGGATATTGAAGACATGTCAATTGATAACCGGTTGTACCGTTAACTATCTGGATTGACATATTTGTTCTAGAAAGAATTCTTCTGCGTGGATTGATAGAAAGCATTGGTTGTACAATTCATGTACCACACCATTCACTCTCTTTCATCGCGGCTGGAGATGATTCTGTATGGACAGTATCCACTAGCATCACTGAGCCCACGTGTTAAGAGATCGGGATATATCTTTGCAGACCGCTTTTTTTCATGAAATAGAAATGCACGGTCGATCATAGGTTGGTTGAATATTGAGTTCCGCTTCGGCTACGTGTTCTGTTCACGCGCTACTAAGCCGCACACAGGATCTTAGACAGGTTTCGTCCCCTTTCGGGAACACCTTCTTACTAGTAGGGGCTAAGCCTGATGCAAATATACTGAAAAAATAAGATATCCTATGGTCGATTCTACGAAGAGTAGATTCGCCCCTTATGTTATGTCTCGTCTCGCGCTTAGTCACTCGCGGAATTCGGAAGGGGGCAGCAAGTCTTTTCTGAAAAAACTAGCGGTTCCCCCCTATATATATATGTATTATAGAAACTAACTCTTTGGTTTTTTCGGACAGGGACTTCTATAAAGATCTTTCCACTCATTCATCATACTCAAAGTCGGAGTCGCGGCATGGGGGGCTCGGAAAAAGAAAAAGAATCGGTGTCGTGGTGGTGCTACGAGATGGCGATTTATCGTATAGAAGAATAGATTCGCAGACCTATTGATTGACCATAGATGCGAACCGATCGACCGCTATCTAAGAGAAGATAAGTAGTTCTTCTATCGAAAAAGGGAAAGGCACCGAAGGTGTAGTGGCTTGCCTAGATCTCGTATTTCCCACGTAGTCCGTCGGTCAAACCAACGATTCTCTTCTCAAAGTAATAGAGAGATTCTTTTTCTTTTTCCGCTCCGCGAGCTAGGAGCGCATCATCGGGGCAGAGCGAAAACGAACATAGGATCATCATCATGGCCCTTTTCTTGTTTCTTTTGTTTGTGTCCGTTGTGTGTGTTTTTTTTAAGGGGGCTATTCTTCTTCTTTCTTTTGCTTTTGCTGCTGATCTCACATCGAGAGCAGCTCCTTCTTGTTCAGGGTCATCAGATGCCTCCGATTCCGAGAAATCGGTCAAGCGTGGGGCTACCCTCGACTCACCTCTCTATCTATAAAAGTACCTCCCCCGAGGAGAGCAGAAGCTCCAGGATGAGTATGTCCTGGATTCCCGGATTCATTCTCGTCCTGATCCACCATGGAATTTTAGGAATCTACAAAAACATTCTAGGAGAGGGCTCGTAATGATCTGATCAAAGATCATAAGATGC